TTTTAGCTCAACATATATGTATGTCTGTTTTCAAAGCGCGAAGAGTAATTGATCAGATTCGCGGGCGCTCTTATGAGGAAACACTTATGATACTGGAACTCATGCCTTATCGAGCATCGTCTCCCATTTTAAAATTGGTTTATTCTGCAGCAGCAAACGCTAGTCATAATATGGGTTTGAACGAAGCTGATTCATTCATTAGTAAAGCCGAAGTCAATGGGGGTCCTTTTGTGAAAAAGTTAAGACCTAGGGCTCGAGGACGTAGTTATCCGATAAAAAGGCCCACTTGTCATATAACAATTGTATTAAACTTGTTTAGAGAAGAGAAATCTCAATTTTCTTTAGATGAATTTAAGATTTAGATTCCTATTTAGAAAAAAAAAAAAAAGAAATGGAAAGATTATATAATCAAAAAATATGGGACAAAAAATAAATCCACTTGGTTTCAGACTTGGTACAACCCAAAATCATCATTCCTTTTGGTTCGCACAACCGAAAAATTTTTCTGTAGGTCTACAAGAAGATGAGAAAATACGGAATTGTATCAAGAACTATGTACAAAAAAATAAGAGAATATCCCCAGGTTTCGAAGGAATTGGAATTGCACGCATAGAAATTCAAAAAAGAATCGATTTGATCCAAGTCATAATCTATATTGGGTTCCCAAATTTATTAATAGAGGGCCGAACACGAGGGATCGAAGAATTACAGATGAATGTACAAAAAGAGTTTCGTTCTGTGAACCGAAGACTCAACATTGCTATTACAAGAATTGAAAAACCTTATGGACACCCTAATATTCTTGCGGAATATATGGCTTCACAATTAAGAAATAGAGTTTCGTTCCGAAAGGCAATGAAAAGAGCTATTGAATTAACTGAACAAACAGATACAAAGGGAATTCAAATACAAATTGCAGGGCGTATCGACGGAAAAGAAATTGCACGTGTCGAATGGATCAGAGAAGGTAGGGTTCCTCTACAAACAATTCGCGCTAAAATTGATCATTGTTCCTATACAATTCGAACTATCCATGGAGTATTAGGCCTAAAAATTTGGATATTTGTGGATGAAGAATAATAAATAGACCCTTTATTTATCTTGCCGTTCTGTCCAGTGATAGAACAAAAAATTAGAAACAGTTTCTGTTTTTCCGTTAAATAAAATAAAAATAAACAATTCTAATTCTATAAGGTTGAATAAAAAATCGATTAATCTTTTTTTAATATAATTGCTATGCTTAGTGTGTGACTCGTTAGTTTTTTCTTTAGAGTTTAGAGTTGGGCTTCAAAAAATCCCCACTATGAACTTAATAACTATAAAAAAAGAAACTAAAAACTAATAACCAACTTATTGCTTCGTATTGTCGAGATCCCAAGAAACAGTCACTATATGACTGGATCAATCATATAGTTGTAACAACTGAGATTTTCCATAAAAAAAATCTGATTATAGATTCTGAAGGAAAAAAAAAAATAAATAAAAATAAGGGGATGCGGATAAATGGAAAGGTGATAGAAAGAGAGAACAAAAAGATCAATGATAGATGATTCCAATATGTATGGTCACCTCATAAAAGGCAGTGTGATAAAGCATTAATATTGATATAAATAATAATAAATAATAAAGAGCCCGGGGTTAATAGAAACTAAGGAGATTGGCTCGGGAACGAATTTTGTTGGGAGCTCCATTGCAGAGTTCAGGCCTAACCATTCCTGGAGAAGCTATAGGAACGACGAAACCTGTGATTATATAAGATTCTATTAAAATGAAAATAAAAACGAATCCTAATGATTCATCGGGTGGGATGGCGGAACAAACCAAGAACAAATTGATTTACTCTGAGAGATCATGGATTAATCCTACGAATGGAACAGGAAAGAGTCAATATCCGCCCGCGAAACCCTTATTTTTTTTTTATTACTCTTATCGAATCAAGACAATATTCCAATAAAAAAAAAAAAAAAAAAATATAAGGATTCGTTATAATATAAATAAAGAAGCATTATGTATATCTATCAATATACACATCTAGTCGTATATACAGCTTCCTATTTAATAAATGAAATATCAATAAATCCCATTACTTAGTTTAGTGTATTAGTTATTAATAAATACATGTGTATCTGTATCGAATTCTTTCATTCGCGAGGAGCTGGATGAGAAGAAACTCTCATGTCCGGTTCTGTAGTAGAGGTGGGATTGATTAAGAAAAAACCATCAACTATAACCCCAAAAGAACCAGATTTCGTAAGCAACATAGAGGAAGAATGAAGGGAATATCTTGTCGGGGCAATCAGATTTGTTTCGGCAGATACGCTCTTCAGGCACTTGAACCCGCTTGGGTCACAGCTAGACAAATAGAAGCAGGGCGAAGAGCAATGACACGATATGCGCGTCGTGGTGGAAAAATATGGGTACGTATATTTCCCGACAAACCTGTTACAGTAAGACCTACAGAAACACGTATGGGTTCGGGGAAGGGATCCCCCGAATATTGGGTATCCGTTGTTAAACCAGGTCGAATACTTTATGAAATGGGTGGAGTATCCGAAACTGTAGCCAGAACAGCTATTGAAATAGCTGCGTGCAAAATGCCTATACGAACGCAATTTGTTATTTCAGGATAAGGATGTAGAACTAAACATAAACAAAAGGGGTATTGAGGATGAAAAAACAACCACGGGTTTATTTATTTATAGACAAACACTATTTCTTTTTTTCCTCATTCTTTGCATTGAAATAACAGATTCAAATAAAAATGATATGATTCAACCTCAGACCCTTTTGAATGTAGCAGATAACAGCGGAGCTCGGGAATTGATGTGTATTCGAATCATAGGGGCTGGTAATCACCGATATGCTCATATTGGTGACGTTATTGTTGCTGTAATCAAAGAAGTAGTGCCCAATATGCCTCTAGAAAGATCAGAAGTAATTAGAGCTGTAATTGTACGTACATGTAAAGAACTCAAACGTGACAACGGTATGATAATACGATATGATGACAATGCAGCGGTTGTCATTGATCAAGAAGGAAATCCAAAAGGAACTCGAATTTTTGGGGCGATTGCTCGGGAATTGAGACAGTTGCATTTTACTAAAATAGTTTCATTAGCTCCCGAGGTATTATAAATACTAGTGGATGAAACTATGATATAGTTATAGTAGGATATCTGAAACGGATCTAATTAGTAGATTGTGTCTCACGCATATACTTTTAGTAACTAATTTCTTAATTAATAATTGAATAATTCAAGTAAAAAAAAACATGTTGATTATATCAAAATTAGGAAGCACCAATACAATAATTCGTCATGGGCAGAGACGCTATTGCTGATATAATAACTTCTATAAGAAATGCTGACATGAGTAAAAAAGGAACGGTTCGAATAGCATCCACTAATATCACCGAAAACATTGTTAAAATACTCCTACGAGAAGGTTTTATTGAAAACGTTCGGAAACATCAGGAAAGTAACAAATATTTCTTGGTTTCAACCTTGCGCCATAGAAGGACTAGGAAAGGAATATATAGAACTATTTTAAAACGTATCAGTCGACCTGGTCTACGAATCCATTCCAACTATCAAAAAATTCCTACAATTTTAGGTGGAATGGGAATTGTAATTCTTTCTACTTCTCGAGGCATAATGACAGATCGAGAAGCTAGACTAGAAAAAATTGGAGGAGAAATTTTGTGTTATATATGGTGATCCTCCTCCGGTATCCTAATTTTATCTCTAACTTCCTATTTGTGAAATAGAGGGGAAAAGTGAGTTATATAACTCTTCCTCCATTAGTTGATACTTCAAGGGGGTTACCTGGAATGAAAGAACAAAAATTGATTCATGAAGGTTTAATTACTGAATCACTTCCCAACGGTCCGGGTCCGTTTAGATAATGAAGATCTAATTCTAGGTTATATTTCAGGGAGGATCCGACGCAGTTTAATACGGATACTGCCGGGAGATAGAGTCAAAATCGAAATAAGCCGGTATGATTCAACCAGGGGACGTATAATTTACAGACTTCGCAACAAAGATTCGAGCGATTAGATAATTTTTGAAAACATTCCTTTCATGGGGGATCCAATTCGAAGCTAAAAAATACAAGAGGCTTATTTTCTTCCAAGGAATAGATTCCAAATTAAGGTAAGGAGTGAGAAATATGAAAATAAGGGCTTCTGTTCGTAAAATTTGTGAAAAATGTCGACTGATCCGTAGGCGCGGACGAATTATAGTGATTTGTTCCAATCCGAAACATAAACAGAGACAAGGATAATCTTTCTAAAGTTTCTCAAGGAAGGGCCATGTAAAAATAAAGGATCTGCTTTAACATGAAATGGATATCTCCGTATCTTTCTATATATTTCTGATTCATATTTATGAGATAATAAAATATGGCAAAACCTATACCAAGAGTTGGTTCGCGTAGGAATGGACGTATTGGTTCACGTAAGAATGGGCGTAGAATACCAAAAGGGGTTATTCATGTTCAAGCGAGTTTCAACAATACCATTGTAACTGTTACAGATGTACGAGGTCGGGTGGTTTCTTGGGCCTCCGCCGGTACTTCTGGATTCAAAGGCACACGAAGACGGACACCCTATGCTGCTCAAGCCGCCGCCGCAAATGCTATTCGTACTTTAGTTGATCAGGGTATGCAACGAGCAGAAGTTATGATAAAAGGTCCAGGTCTCGGAAGAGACGCAGCATTACGGGCCATTCGTAGAAGTGGTATACTATTAAGTTTCGTACGTGATGTAACACCTATGCCACATAATGGATGTCGACCTCCTAAAAAAAGACGTGTGTAAAAATAAGAATTAAACGGATTTCAAGAGAAATAAATGATTCAATGATCTGATCAAATAATAATATTAGTATGGTTCGAGAGGAAATAGCAGCATCCACTCGAACACTACAGTGGAAATGTGTTGAATCAAGAGTAGACAGTAAGCGTCTTTATTATGGGCGTTTCATTCTGTCCCCGCTCAT